TGAAATGGTAGACACGCGAGACTCAAAATCTCGTGCTAAAGAGCGTGGAGGTTCGAGTCCTCTTCAAGGCATAATATTGAGAATGCTCATTTCATGAGCAATTTCATAACAGATTTCGGATCTAATCAATATTGACGAGTATCTTATCTGTTGATACGAAGTATTCCGGCGATCCTCACGATCCGAGTCCGAGCTGTTGGAATCGGCAGCGGATCACGAAATCTTGGTGATCTTCTCTATAGGAGTCCGTTTGGAAATCGCCCACCCTGCGCGCACCCCCCGAGTATAGGATTCAACAGGAATCGCACAAGGTAGATTGATAGAAACCTCTGGTAAAATACCCACCAGTACCCGTAACCCAGCAAAGAAAGTACATTACATTAGGGATTGGCGACTTACCCATTCAGTGACTTTGGCACTGGACGTTCTTAAAATGGGGTCGGGTGAATTAGAGAATAGACAGACGTCTGTTGGCATTCCAGCCTATCCGAAAGAGGATCGTACCTCTTGGTCGTGAATATCTGAATAGGACGAACCCGCCTACGTGGATATCTTTGCTTCGGAACAAAGCAATTAGAATTAGGCTCGGTCAACTGGAATGTGTATTATCCATATGGGAGATCTTCCAATTGAGGAGATCCATCGACCTGAGACGAAGAGAAAGGTCTATCTATCTTCTTTAGTTATTCAATGAAACCAATGATTCGTTATTGGAGCAGATAGCAACAACCATTTCAGCGGACATGCGTATTTTCCGATGGATTGACATGGTTTCATTAGTAGAAATTGTTTGATGTAGCGAGTAATAGGCTCTTTCGCCGTTCAAGAATTCTTGTTTAGGCAGTTCATATCATCCACACATAGTGATCTAAGATTTCAATTCTTCCATGTTTCAGCAGTAGCATATTGTTCCATGGAGCTAAGGCCAAAAAGATGGAAGAAACAAGTGTTTCCACGACTCTACCATCCGGCCAATTCTGTTCCACTTAATCCCCTTTTCATGGGCACATATCTTTACGGCTAAGGAATGGGGAATCTTTCTCCTGTTACATGAATCAAATGTTTCATTTCATCCGGGAAAAGCCATCTCTTTCTCAACAATGTCTTTGTCATTTGATCCAATAGCGTTCCGTTAGATAGGAACAGATTTGATAAATACTGATAACTCTCGGATAGAGTATTAGAACGGAAAGATCCATTAGATAATGAACTATTGGTTCTAAACCATCTCTGGCGATGAATCAACAATTCGAAGTGCTTTTCTTGCGTATTCTTGATGAACCAGCGTTTATATATAGATGTAGGAGGATTTGTTTGGGAAGCAATGAGCCCCTTTGACATCTCTTCATCTGCAAAGAATTCTCGACGTGAAAACACAGAGACAGAGGGCTGATCTTTGAATAGGGAAAAGGATGGATCCGCAGGGTCCCAAATGAATTGGCTTGTTCGAAAAAAGCCTTGTTCTTTGGAAGATCTATCTCGTGTCTGGTACTGCATGGTTCCACTCTGCAAGAACTCCGAATCATTCTCTTGAAGCTCATCCTCTTTATGATAAATGATCCATTTGCCCCGAAATGACCCAGTCCAATAGGGAAATCCCAATTCAGTGGGCCTTTCGATACAATCAAATCGCCATATTCTAGGAGCCCAAACTATGTGATTGAATAAATCCTCCTCTATCTGTTGCGGATCGAGGGCCCCTTCCCCTTCTTCAAACTCCGATTCGTATTTTTCATATAGAAATCTCTGATCAACGATAGAACAAGATCCATTTTGCATCATATCTAACTGATTCCTTGGTTCGGACCGAAGAAGTAATGTCACTCGATTATTATCAAACTGACTGCAAGATTTTTCTGTCCGTGAGGATCCCGCCAGAGCCAGAGCGCCTTCTACTTCTAATAGTAATAATAGTAATAGGCCATGAACTAGATCAGAATCGTTCTCGACGAATCCATAAGAAGTGATCCAATTTTTTTCATCGTGTCTGGATGAAGACCAAAGATCTTGAGCGACCGATCCGGCAGAACAACTCAAAAGATAAAGAAGTATCGTTAATTTCTTCATGCTCGTTCCAAGTTCGAAGTACCATTTGTACAAATAAGAATCCCCTCCCTTACATGATTTCTTCTTCATATAGATAGATATAGGATCTATGGGGCAATTACTTAGAAGTACATTTTGTGTAACAGCCCTTCCTATCTGATAGAAAAGGATCCCATGATCCTGAACCGATCTTATCTGGGATCGAAAATCCCAAGTTTTTCTATGAAGAGCTGATCTAATTGTATTAGTTTCTATAATGGATTTCTTCTGTGTAATACTAATTGATAGGGCCTCATTGATAAGTGCTACAAGATCTCGCGCATTGGAACCCATGGTTATGGACCCGAATCCGTTAGTATGGAACATCTTCTTTTCCAAGTGAAATCCTCTAGTATATGAAAGAATGAAAAAGTGCTTTCGTTGTTGTGGAAGAAGAAGCCTTCGTATCTTAATG